GCCCTTTGTTTTTCAAAATAAAGGGTTTCGTTTTTAGACTTTTCTAATTGTTCCAAACTAATAGAAGTAGCATTAATCAAATTTGCTTTTTCTCGTTCTATTTCAGAGTATCCATTCATTCGATACTCATCTGCTTCTAGTTCAACTTTCTGTAATCGAATCCGAGCTTTTTCGAGTTGTTCAAGGGTCCCTCTACGCAATTCTTCCGAATTTCGAATAGTACTTAAGATCCTCTGTTTTCGATTATCTAATAAATCTTTTAATGAAAGTAGATTATCTTGCTATTAAGTTTACAATTTTTATGATCTCTTCCCGAACCAAACATGAATCTTTCGATTCATTTGGCTCTCCCGCTCCTTTTTTTCTCTTTTGCTAGGTATTATGGCTATTTCCATATCTTTTTTTTTATGTAATGAGCATATCCTCTATCCTCTCTTTTCTGTTTGTATTTCTATATACCCAAACTTATATAAGACTAGATGAATGAGGACTCTTCCAACTAGATAAAAATCTATCATGGTCAGCAAAGTTGTTTCGTTATTTGTGTTTGCTCTGTTAGTTAATAATTTCAATTTCATTAAGAAAAACAAACTAAATAAATGGAAAATCAAAATTGATACAATTCCTTTTATTTTTTCTTCAAATCCAAAAAAATTCTCTTTTTTTATACATAGGTCGTCGATTCGGCATTGGAAAAAGGGCTGGGTGCCCTTCTAGTAAATAGTTCAAACTATTTTATTGATATGAGTGTTCTATATCAGATAAATTCCACACTAGCTATTTCCCATTTAAAGCATTTCGAGACTAATACTAATGTAGTTGTAGAAAGAGTACCCCTTTTTGCCCGGACTTCAAGCAGTTTAGCTTTAACCGTGTTAATGGTCTCACATTATTGGTCTATAGAGAATCAAAGTAAATTTACCAATGAGTCGCGAAATGCTATGGTTCTTCCATATGATTTCTGAAGTTATTAAGAAGTAATTCGTCGAGATCGTGCACCTTTTCTTATTTATCCAAAAAAATACTAAAAAATATTCTAAAGTGCAGCCGGATAGATCCAATCTATTCTTGAAATAGACAACTCGCACACACTCCCTTTCCAAAAAAAATCAATACACCAACCACTACAGTTAGATTTATTAGATTTGTTGCTAAAATATCGGTATTAAGCCCGAAACTCCCAGCGAATGGCCAGTGAGCTAAAAAAACGAAAGAATGGGTTACATTTTTCATATGCTCTCCTCTTATAGATAGGACGAACAAAGAAGAAAGTTTTTCAATCACTTACTTTGCTCGCCCTTTTTTGATCGGTTTTTTTAATGCAATTTTTTTTTTATGCAAATAGATTTAATCTAATAATTTCTTTTAGATTAAGTCTTAGGTCTCGTTTGACCTGTGAAAAATCTCCTTTGTTGAAATGAAATGTTCCCAAAATTCCTAAACTAAAAGTAAAAAAGACTTTCCACTGTCCTAAACTAAGAACGGGAAGGAAGAGGGCTAGCGTATCCTCTAAATTGATCATGCTCAAATCAGCCCTTCCTGGGGTTCCTGGGGTATTGTCTGTCCCGATAAATACAAAATTCCCGGAATAATATAATAAATAGGAGTAAAGTATTGATATACTTGTAATTACAGAAGCAAATGCCAATGTACTAAAAAAAAGAAAAAAGTATCTAATCTAAAGGACTCATTTTCTTTTTTAGGATTAAACAAAAGGGTTCGCAAATAAAAGTGCTAGTGCCACAACCAGTCCATAAATTGTTAAAGCTTCCATAAAAGCTAGACTAAGCAATAAAGTACCTCGTATTTTACCTTCTGCTTCTGGCTGTCTCGCAATACCTTCTACAGCTTGTCCTGCAGCAGTACCTTGACCAACTCCGGGCCCAATAGAAGCAAGCCCTACGGCCAATCCAGCAGCAATAACGGAAGCAGCAGCAATTAGTGGATTCATGGTGAGTTCCTCGTGTCAAAAAAAAAAGAAATGGTTAAGGATACAATGAACCAAGAAATTATTACTTCTAACTTCTAAGCTCTATTAGTGAAAGTAACTAATAAGTACAAATAAATGATAATCAAAATCCTCCGAATTACTTCGAGATCTCGTTTTTAGTTTCTAATCTTAGAGGTTTGTGTAAATCCATAAGATTCTCATTATTCTATTTCTCTTTCTTTTCAACCAATCACTCTTTCATCCTTTTTTTACTCTTCGATATCCCTGAGTTCTCAGTTTTTTCCCCTTGATCTAACATAATAAAAGACGAAATACAGGAAGAACCCCTATTGAAATCGAACTAATCCAAATCCAATAGGAATCAAATCAAGATATACAATTGATAACAATATGCTGCATAGAACTAGATATGGAATCCAGTTCTATATAGAAGGGAATTCTATATATCGGATTAGATAATGAATCTAACTTAGGAATAAAAAAATCCCATATACATTTGTTTCTTCTATTTTGTTTGCGTATTTTCTCATTTTCTATTGAATCCGATTCTAAAATCATTCCTTAGAAAGCCGTACAAAAGATGACTGTCTTATAGGCATTAAGGATATAGATCTAACCTGACTCCGCCTCCCTGAATGCATATATACTTTACCTCTTCCGTAATATAGTCTATTCTCTCCCCTACAACTCTAGGTTGTATATTCATACACATTTCGAACTATTTAGTTTTCCAACTAAGAGGATTATCCGGAATCATGCATGAATTGGGCTAAGCTAAAAAAAAAGACTATTTCGAAAATGAGTCAATTCAATGATGACCTTCCATGGATTCACCTATATAGGCTGCGGCTAACGTTGCAAAAATAAGAGCTTGAATACCGCTTGTAAATAATCCAAGAAACATGACCGGTATAGGGACTACTAAGGGGACTAAAGAAACAAGAACAACAACGACTAATTCATCCGCCAATATATTTCCGAAAAGTCGAAAACTAAGCGATAATGGTTTTGTGAAATCTTCTAAGATGTTAATTGGTAAAAGGATTGGGGTTGGTTTAATATATTTCTCGAAATAACTCAATCCTTTTTTGCTAAGACCCGCATAAAAATATGCCGCTGATGTTAGTAAAGCTAAAGCAACAGTAGTATTTATATCATTTGTGGGCGCTGCTAATTCCCCATGAGGTAACTCTATAATTTTCCAAGGTAAAAGAGCACCTGACCAATTCGAAACAAAAATAAAAAGGAACATAGTTCCAATAAAGGGAACCCAGGGACCATATTCTTCTCCAATCTGAGTTTTGCTCAAGTCTCGAATAAACTCAAGGACATATTCGAAGAAATTCTGACCGTCGGTTGGGATGGTTTGTGGATTCCGAACAGCTATGATAACTGAACCTAGCAAAATAGTAATTACGACCCAAGAAGTGATGAGTACTTGGGCATGAATTTGAAAACCTCCTATTTGCCAATAGAAGTGTTGGCCTACTTCTACACCCGATATATCATATAACCCCTTGAATGTTTTAATGGAACATGGTGTAATATTCATATTGTCCTCTGATAAAAATGGAACTTCAAAAAAGGAATTCTTTTGATTCAAGCATCTCTTTCTCAACTCAGCAACTTGAAGTATTAATCTTATATTTAGGATACCAAGAAATCACATCAGATCATAATATATATCAATACCCCCTAATATATATCAATATTTCCCTTCTTTTATTTTATCTATGCAAAACAAAAAAGAATAGTAACTGATCCTATAAATCTACGCAGTTGCTTAAGAATTCACTATTCTTCTTAAATCAACGATTTCTTATATAGAGAGAACGGCCCTCAGAAATTGCAAATACTAATTTGTTAAGAATTAATCGAATTGAAGTCATAGTGTCATCGTTGGCAGGAATCGATATATTCGCGAGATCTGGGTCACAATTTGTATCGACTAAAGAAATAGTAGGAATCCCCAAAATGGCACATTCCCGAAGAGCTATATACTCTTTTTGCTGATCAAGGACGATCACAATGTCAGGCAACCTCGTCATATATTTGATCCCGCCGAGATATCTTTGCAAGGTAGATAATTTTCTCTTTAAGATTGCCGCATCTCTTTTTGGGAGATGGTGGAATTTTCCCATTTTTTCTTCTGCTCTTAAGTCTCTAAATTGAGAAAGTCTAGTTTTGGTAATCGACCAATTCGTTAACATACCACTGAACCACTTTTTATTAACATAATGACAACGAGATCTTATTGCAGCTGATGCTACTAAATCCGCTGCTCTTTTTTTGGTACCAACAATTAAGAAGCTTTTTCCCTGACTTGCTGCATCAAAAACTAAATCACAAGCTTCTGATAAAAAACGAGCTGTTCTAGCGAGATTTGTAATATGAGTACCTTTACGCTTTGCCGAGATGTAAGGGGCCATTTTAGGATTCCATTTCTTAATACCATGACCAAAATGAACTCCCGCTTCTATCATCTCTTTCAAATTGATGTTCCAATATCTTCTTGTCATTTTTTCCATACTTCCTTTTTTTTTCTTTTTTTTCGTCTTACCATTACGGAATTAATTTCTTTTTGAAGATTAAGAAAGAGCCGAAATAACTTGAAATAAATAATAATTGTTCCAATGGGACCTTCTACTCAGAATTGACCATTGATACACAGTATAAACATAGCCTTAATGAATTAACTCACTTCTTTTATTTTTTAAAATACAAAAAAAAATCAGACCTGTTAGCATTCTAAGGTCAAAAGTATAGTTTAAATTTAAGTAAAAAATAAAATTGCTTTATGTATACTTAAATCGTATAAATAGGGGTAAACGGGGCTTCTGATGTTTCATAGAAATTGTTTGTTACGTCAGAATCAGAAGAAACTAATTCTGTATGGAGAAACAAAATATCTCTCATTTCCGACGCGAATAGATTTTTTTTTTGAATTTCGAAATAAAGGTTCTTGTCTTGTGGGGAGCGATGCACAAATTTTTGGAATCCGGTACCAACAGGTATAATCCCCCCCAGAACTACGTTTTCTTTCAGGCCTTTCAACCAATCAATACGACCTCGTAGGGCAGCTTTTGCTAAAACTCGAGCAGTTTCTTGAAAACTTGCTTCAGATATGAAACTTTGGGTATTCAGGGAAGCCCTTGTTATTCCCAATAAGATTGCCCGATAATAGATCGATTCATCTAAAGCCCGCCCTGCTCGTTCCGCTCGCAATAGTCCTATTAATTCCCCAGGTAAAAAAACATTAGACATTCCATCTTCGGAAACCCTTACTTTTGATGTTACTTGGCGTATAATAATTTCTATATGTCTATTATGGATCTGTACCCCTTGGGATCGATAAACCTTTTGTATCTTATTAACCAAAGAGATACGACTTTGGGCTATGGTTAGCTCAGCTCCAATCAAGAATCCCCAGGGAACCCCAAGAATTCTTGGTATACGTTCATTCCAATCCTCAATTCTCCTTTCGAGATTCGACGATAGTGAATCAATTGAACGCGCTTCGAAGATTTGTTCTACTTTTGGAAGACCTTGCGTTATATCACTAGATCTTGATTTTTCATATATAAACGTAACTAACCTATCTCCTTTGTAAAGGATTTTTCCATAATGACCATGAACAGTTGCTCCTATAGTGGCCAAATAAGGCTTAGCTGCTCTTAGAACAAAGGAGTCCATATTAACAATGAAAATTTGACCTGATTTTTTTATGTGCGATTTAAATAGACATACATTTTTACAAATAAATTGTCCAAGGTGAATTATTGCCGGTGTCTCTTCCCACGAGTCATGATGGAGAAAGTGCCAATTCAAATGGAATGGCTCCAACATGATGTTACTGTCGAAATTAGAAATCCTTTGATTTTCGTCTATTAAAGAGTATTTAAGTCCTTGAAGTACTTGGAAGGTTTGTTTCAAATTTTCAACGAACAAGTATTTTTTTAACAAGATCCAATTATGTGTTAATAAATAGTAAGATGAATAAAAATTTGATATACTAGGTACAATAGCGCCTAAGAGCCCAAAAATATCTCGAATAGGAATTCTAGGATTCGATTCTTTTACCGCATTGGGATATTTTGAATTCTTGAATAAACCAATTCGAGAACAGTTGGATGCCGACAAAATCATCAAAGAGGTATTATTTCGATTCAACAAGGTGCCAATAGCTTCTTGATGTTGGCTAAGTGATTGAATCTTCGCCTTGGAATAAAAGGAATTGGTATTGTTGCGATCTAACCTATTATTGGGAATCAGTCCTACACTTGTCCTATCATACCTTCTTCGTGTATACGAAGTAGTAGACTTGACTAACTCAATTCTTAGGAAATCGCGAATCAGATCATTTGTTCTTACCTCAACAAGAGAAGCACGAGCCCCCTCTTTTTCTTCGTGTTCCCAATTCACTACTAAGCAAGTTCGAACGAATTGACTATTCGTATGATAAATTCTTTGAGTTAACTTGCTATTTTCATGAGAAATAAAATTGACAAGTAGAAGTTGGAGATTATCCTCTTCTTGCAGGAGATCCTGCGGGAAAAGTGTTGCTAAATTTCTCCCTTCGTCCATTTGATATGCGACTGCAGGTCGAACCGAAACAAAATACTTTTCCTTGCTTTTTAGAATTTTTTTCCGTTGAACATAAACCCAATTTTGCCTTTTTTTTGATTCCTTAGAGTCCTTTTTTTCTCTTTCTGGTGGTATCAAACTGCCACCTAATATCTTATCCGCCTCTTCAGGAAAATGAATATCTCCGGAAAAGATTTTGAGTTCTGTATGGCTTTTTTTTCTCCTCACTCGGACCAATCCGCCTAGTCGACTTCTTGTATTTTTTGTGAGTTGTGTATCGACTCCAATAATACTATTGTCAAGTACCTTTAGGGGTGAGGATCTCGGCAAGATATGCAGTTCTTGAAGAATGAAAAAAAAACGATCTACTTCTTTTTGGTATTTTAGACTAAATTCTTTTGTTCCTCGATGCTCAATAAAACCCTCTTTTTTTAAGATGGAATCTTCCTCCGGGCTTCCATATTCGTCTTCTGAGTCTTCCTCTGAGTCTTCTTCTAAAGTCCCATATTCCTTCTCTGAGCCATCTTCAGAGCTCCCATATTCTTCTTCTGAGTCTTCCTCTAGAGTCCTATATTTGTCTTCTAGGATTTCGTATTCGCCCTCTCCCTCTCGGGTCTTATATTCGTTCTCTGGGCTCCCGTATTCTTCCTCTGAGTCTTGCTCTAGAGTACTATATTCGTCCTCTAGGATCCCATATTCATCTTCTAAGGTTTCATATTCGTCCTCTAGAGTCCTATATTTGTCTTCTAGGATTTCGTATTCGCCCTCTCCCTCTCGGGTCTTATATTCGTTCTCTGGGCTCTCATATTCTTCCTCTGAGTCTTCCTCTCGAGTCCGATACTCTTCCTCTCGAGTCCTATACTCTTCCTCTCGAGTCCTATACTCTTCTTCTAGGGTCCGATATTCTTCCTCTAGGGTCCTATATCTAAATTTAACAATTCCTGAACCCCTTTTATATTTTCTGTATCGTGGATCGTCAAAATAAGCAAAAATAGTATTTCTACGTAAAACACCCATAAAGGGTATTTCAATTGAAATACCCGAACAGGGTATTAGCTCTTTCTCTTGTTCTTGATGATATTGTAATGGAACGACGAACCTATTTCTTCGCTTTTTCGCCAACAAATCCGAGTTATCTTGAAGAATAGAAGGATAGACAAAATTCCAATGACCGTTGGACACGATTCGGTCTGGCGTTAAATAATCAAGAATTTCCCTATCTTTTTTACCAAAAGTATCCAACAGTCTATGGCTTACTTGATCATTAGCTATTGATAGGTCAAAGATATATCTTCCATGAACAGAAAAAGAATAAGTATTCATTTGATCTTGATCCTTGTGGAGCGAAAAAGATGCTATACTGGATCTGCACATACTTACTGACAATATCCATAAATGGCTTGTTTTTGGTAATCGACGAAGATTACCGTATTGATATTCGGGCGCGTGGTAAACATCAGTACTCCAGTGCATTTCCCCGTCTGATTCGGAATAAATATGCTTTTGTATCTTTTCTTTAAAATGCAAAGTAGATGTTCCGGCACGAATCTCCGCAATTACTTGTTCGGATTCTACATATTGATCATTTTGCACTAGAATCAAGCTTTTTAACGGAATATTCACACTATGTAGAATATCCTGACTCTGAATAGTTACATGCAAGTCTATATAGCATAGAAAAGCAGGTTGTCCATGACGGGTACGTGTGGGGTGAACTAAATCCTCATTGAATTGGATTTTTCCATTCGAGGGGGATCGTACAAGATCGGCAGTACCCCCTGTGAATACTCCACCAGTATGAAAAGTTCTTAATGTTAGTTGAGTCCCGGGCTCCCCAATTGATTGACCCGCAATAATACCTACAGCTTCCCCCAATTCGACCAGATCCCCATGAGTGGGACTCCGCCCATAACATAATTGACAGATCCAAGATGTGCTCCGGCAAGTAAAGGGGGTTCTAATATATATTGGTTGTGCTCGAAACGGTTGTGCTCGAAAGGCAGTTATGAATCGATTGACTAATCCAATTCCAATATCTTGATTTCGAGCAGCAATGCATCGTGAACCAATATATATATCGTCTGCTAATACACGACCAATTAGTGTTTGGACAAAAATTTTTTCCGTCATCCCATTTTGAGGACTTACAGAAATACCTCGGATAGTACCACAATCTCTTCTACGCACAATAACATGTTGAACCACTTCAACAAGTCTGCGTGTAAGATAGCCAGCATCTGCTGTTCGTACAGCAGTATCTACAACCCCTTTTCGGGCTCCGTAGCAGGAAATTATATATTCTGTCAAAGAAAGTCCCTCGCGTAAATTGCTTTGAATAGGTAAATCAATCATTTGTCCTTGAGGATCCGCCATTAACCCTCTCATACCTACTAATTGGTGTACCTGGGATGCATTTCCTCTGGCTCCTGAAAAAGACATTAGATAGACTGGATTAGAAGGATCCGTTATTCGAAAATTCGAATTCATTTCTTGTTTCAAATATTCACTTGTAGCATACCATATCTCAACGGATTGGCGTAATTTTTCTACCGCGTGTACAGCCCCATAATAATAGTGTTTCTCCAAAAGAAAACTCTGTTGTTCCGCATCTTGGACTAACCATCCTTTAGAGGGTATTGTTAAAAGATCCTCGATTCCTAAAGAAATCGATGTAGTAGTGGCTTGATGGAAGCCCAGAGTCTTTATTTGATCCAGTATATGGGATGTATATCCCATTCCGAAATGATCTATTAATCTGCTAATAAGTCGTTTCATAGCAGTTCCGTCTATTTCTTTATTATGAAAGACCAAATTGGCCCGTTCCGCCATACATAAGTACCCCCTTTTTTAGCTGAGTAGGATTCGACAATGGGCCTGAGTCAGTGATTCGAAAACTTAATTTACTCCCTTTCCTCAATCTCAATCTGGATTTGCGCGGCAAAAAAGATGGTACTAGTGAAATCGGAATGCCCCCCGAAAGGGGCATCGCCGAATCTAACTTCCTTGTTTAGATAGTGTATGAATAGGCCCGACTAAATCCTTGTATGGCTTCCTCTATTTCTCTATAAAAAGAAATATGACCAAGAGTGGTTCGAATGTATATAGAACGGATTTCTTTTTTTCTATTTCCCACTACCAGATAGTGGTCATAAATCTCATGATAAGTCCCAAAAGATTCATATTGAACTTCAATCGGAACTTCTCTTGACCCAACGATGCGTTGATCTAGTTTCCATCGGAGCCACAAGGGACTGTTTAAACCGATTCGTTTCTGTCTATAAGCTCCCAGTGCATCATAGGAATTAGAAAAATAGGGTTCTTTATCTTTCGTATACTTATAATAATTGTTATTATTGTAGTTTACTTTTTTATTTGGAGAGTTTCCGCAACTATTATATCTATTTGCACAAATACCTCGACGGTTTCCAATCGTTAATACATAAAGTCCGATAAGCATGTCTTGGGTTGGCACGCAAATAGGATCTCCAATAGCGGGAGACAGGAGATTCATATGAGAAAACATAAGTAAACGGGCTTCCGCCTGAGCTTCCAAGGATAAAGGTAGATGAACAGCCATTTGATCCCCATCAAAGTCCGCATTGAAACCCTTACATACTAATGGATGTAAACAAATAGTACGCCCCTCTACTAAAGTGGGTTGGAAGGCCTGTATGCCTAATCTATGCAGGGTAGGCGCTCTGTTCAACAGTACAGGATGTCCCCGCATAACTTCTTGAAGTATTTCCCATACAACGGGTTCCTTTTCCCAAATTATCCTTTTAGCAATCCTGACATTAGAAGTAGCACGTTTCGTGATTAAATCGCGAATTACAAATAGCTGAAAAAGCTTTATTGCTATCTCTAGAGGTAATCCACATTGATGTAATGAAAGCGAAGGACCCACAACAATGACAGAACGCCCCGAGTAATCGACCCGTTTCCCAAGCAGAGTCTCGCGAAACCTCCCCTCTTTACCCTCAATTACATCTGAAAGTGATTTGTATACTTTATTGTGACCATCCCTTGTCGGTTGCCCGCGGGACCCACTATCAAGAAGTGTATCCACGGCTTCTTGTACCAATTTTTCCTGGCACATTACTAAATCTGCTGGTGCTAATTCACTTCTTTTTAATAGATAGGCAAGGTTATTGTTCCGACGGATAACTCTCTTATAAAGCTCATTAATATCCGAAGTCACTACTTTATCCCCAGACCTATAAACAATGGGTCTCAATTCGGGAGGAAGAACCGGTAATAAGCACAAAACCATCCATTCTGGTTCTACATTTGTTTGAATAAAATGTTTCGCCAATTGCATGCGTCTAATCAAAAAAACTTTTCTTATTCGTCTTTTTCTATCTTCCCATTCATCTCCACTATACCCCTCGTCTTCTAATTCTTTCCATTCAACCAAGGAATTCTCTATAATAATTCGCAAATCCAAATCTGCTAATTGTTCTCTAATAGCACCCGCTCCTGTCGCAATTTCCCGATTTCGAAATGTTGCAAAGCCTGGGGTAGAAAAAAAGGGAGAAATACTGTGGTTACAGGATGAGATTTCATCTTCGAATAAACCCCGTAATCGTAAGAAAGTAGGTTTTTTAGCGCTGGGCCTAGCAAAAGAGAAATCGCCATATACTAGGCCCTCCAATTTCTTAAGGGGTTTATCTAAAAGATTCGCGATATAACTAGGAAGACCTTTCAAATACCACACATGAGTCACTGGACATGCCAGTTTTATGTAGCCCATTTGATATCTTCGTATCCGAGAATCCACAAATTCTACCCCGCATTTTTGACAAAATCTTTCGTCTTCGTTTTCAGCTACACTCGCGCGAGAATTTCCACAAGCACAAATTCCGCTTTTTATGGGTCCAAAGATTCTTTCGCAAAACAATCCATCTTTTTCTGGTTTATCGGTTTTATAATGAAAAGTGGAGGGCCTTGTGACTTCGCCAACGATTTCCCCATTAGGTAGGATTTTTTTAGCCCAAGCCCTTATTTGTTGAGGGGAAACGAGTCCAATTTGAAGTTGTTTATGTTTATATTGGTCAATCATAAAATAGAAATAAGAAAAGAATTTATATTTATTCCGATCAAACATCCTCCCTATTAACCTGGAAGTTCTTCTCAGATACAAGGAAATGGTTCAGTTCTAGAGCCAAAGATCGTAGTTCTCGAACGAGCACTCGAAAAGATTCTGGAGGATCCTCGTGATTAGGCACTCTTTTTCCCCAGATCGTAGCATTAAGTATTTCTTGGCGAGCTATAAGATGATCAGATTTATAAGTAAGTATCTCTTGTAAAATATGAGCAACACCAAATCCTTCTAAAGCCCAAACTTCCATTTCTCCTACTCGTTGTCCCCCTTGCTTGGCTCTTCCTCTAACGGGTTGTTGGGTAACAAGTGAGTAGGGCCCAGTAGAACGTCCATGAATTTTCTCATCAACTTGATGAATTAATTTTAAGATATAGGACTTCCCTATTAGAACAGGCTGTTCGAAGGGATCTCCTGTTCTTCCATCAAATATTCTGCTTTTTCCCGGGTACTCGGGTTCAAATACCCATGGATTTTTTGTTTGTTTACTGGCTTCATATAATTCCGAAAACACAAGTTTTCTTGAAGCCTCTTGCTCATATCTCTCATCAAAGGGTGCTATTCTATAATGTTTCTTTAGCAGATCCCCTGCTAATCCGAGTGAACTTTCAAATATTTGTCCCACATTCATTCGTGAGGGTACTCCTAAGGGATTGAAGACCATATCAACAGGTGTTCCATCTTGCAAATAGGGCATATCTTGCCTAGGCAAAATTTTGGAAATGATCCCCTTATTCCCGTGTCTTCCGGCTACTTTATCCCCAACTTTGATTTCACGTTTCTGTAAAATATATACACGAACCATTATGTCAAGGGGGTCCCTCTGGATCCATTTCACATCGATAACGCGCCCTCTTCCACCTATAGGTAGTTTGAGAGAAGTTTCTTTTGAAGTGGATACCTCAAGACCAAAAATAGCCCGTAATAATCCAGCTTCTGCGATATACGACGATTCGCTCGCTATCTGAGGCGTTAATTTACCTACTAAAATATCGCCAGTTTCTACCCAGGATCCCAACTTCACAACTCCATTTCTGTCTAAATTGCGGAGTAAATGTTCTTCTAGATGTGGTATTTCTTTAGTGATTTTTTCAGCGGAGCCTTGGCTTGTCGTATCCGTCTGAATTTCATATTTTCGGATGTGAAAAGAAGTATAAATATCCTCATATACCAAACGTTCGCTAATTAGTACTGCGTCTTCAAAATTGTAACCCTCCCAGGGCATATAAGCTACTAAAATGTTTTTTCCTAAAGCAAGTTCCCCACCAACTGTAGCTGTTCCCTCCGCTAAAATTTGTCCTTTTTTAATGGATTTACCCCGCGGAACCCGCGGTTTTTGGTGCATACAAGTATTTTTGTTAGAGCGCCGATGGGCAACTAAAGGAATACTTATAGTCTTCCCACTACTTGATAAAAGTATCTTATGACTATCACTAGAAATGATCTTTCCCTCGCGTTCGGCTATAACGGAAACCCTCGAATCTAGAGCTGTTTGGCGTTCCAATCCAGTTCCAACAATGCACTTCTCGGACCGAGAAAGTGGGACTGCTTGGCGTTGCATATTAGAACTCATTAAAGCCCGATTCGCATCATTATGCTCAATAAAAGGAATGAGAGAACCCCCAATAGAAAAATATTGGAAAGGGAAAATACTTCTAACATGAATCTGTTCCCATGCAATAGTCAGGAATTCTTGACGGTATCTAGCTGGAACAACCTGTTCTTCCTGAATACCCTGATTCAAGGACAAAGAATTTCCTGCTGCTATCATATAATATTCATCTCTATTTGGTGATAAATAAACCACCTGTCTCTCTTTTTTTTCTTTTGCTTTCTCAGATATTTCATAAAACGGACTCTCTAGAGATCCCCACCAGTGATCCATTCTCGCATGAATAGCTAACGATCCGGTAAGTCCAACATTGATTCCTTCGGACGTGTCTATTGGACAAATACGCCCATAGTGACTCGGATGAATATCTCGGCTCCGAAAACTTGCAGTTCTCCCCGTCAATCCTCCAGGACCCAAACAACTCACTTTTCGCCCATGAACCGTTTGTGTCAATGGATTGGTTTGATCAAAAACTTGAGATAAGGGATATGTGCCAAAAAAGGTCTCATAAGTAGTTATTAATAAAATCGAAGTTGAAGTTGGAGTTACCAAAGTTTGTGGAGTCGGTTTCGATTGACGTATGAATACTCTACGGATAGTTTTTTGAACCGCATGTTGTAAACGGCCAAGAGCCAGTCCGAATTGATCTTGTAACAGATCTGCAACCGAACGAATACGTTTATTTTTCAAGTGATTCATATCGTCATCGTCAAGTATACCCGTTCCAAATTTCATTCCAATCAAATGATCCGTAGCGGCCAATACATCTCGTGGTAACAAGAATGTATTGTTCTGAGGGATATCAAGATTCAGTCTCCGATTCATATTTCGTCGACCAACTCTTCCTAATTCACATTTTTGTTGGAAAAATTTCTTTTGTAATTCCTCGCATAAGGATTCCGAAAATACCAGGTCCCCACCTACACAAGCAAATTGTTGATAAAACTCCAAAATCGCTTTTTCTTTTGACTCAATCCTCTTCTTCTCCTTAGCATTCGGGAAAGACAAGAAAATTTCGGGGTAGGAAACATTATCTAAAATTTCTCTTAGATTTGAACCCATAGCTGATGATAGAACTAAAATGGATATCTTTTGTTTTCTACTCACGCGAGCCCATATCCTTTCTTTTTTATCAATTGCTAATTCCGACCTTCCTCCCCAATCTGATATTATAGTCCCGGTGTATATAGAAACTCCCTTGTGGTCTAATTCTGAGCGGTAGTAAATACCAGGACTTAGTAATATTTGGTTGATCACAATTCGGTATATTCCATTTATTATAAAAGTTCCTAAGGAATTCATTATAGGAATGTTTCCAATAGAAATGGTTTGCTTTTGCACATCGAAACCAAAAACTAATCTCGCAGATACATATAATTCGGAAGAATAGGTGAGTGATTCATACACAGCATCCCTTTCTTTTATCAAGGGTTCTAGCAATTGATATCCTTTCCCAAATAATTGAAATGCAATTTCGTGATCTGGATCTTTAATTGTTGGAAACTTCTCAAGTTCTTCTGCCAAGCCCTGATTAATGAATCTACAAAATCCCTCGAATTGGATCTGACTAAATCCGGGTATTGTGGACATTCCCTCATTTCCATTCCGGAGCATTTTAATCTTAAGTTTCCTATTTATCGAAGAAAAATTCCATTATCAGCTCACTCTTTATCAATCCCTACGGATCAATCTAGCAATCATGGAATCTATATTCTGTTTACTGAATCACATGAAATTCTAGGGAACTCCACATATGTATTTCATATATGTATTTCATACATATGAATAGAGACAATTTCGACGAAAATTCGAATTTAGCAGGGTAGAAATGGAATAAAAATGAATTGATAAAACAGTCCTAGAGAAAAATTCTGCCACTTAAACTTTAAGAGATTCTAAAAAGATTGGATAGCAAAGATTTCTCGTTTTATCTCCTTTCTATGAAAGGGATAAAGCCATAATAATTTACAAGCACTAGAAAGTTTGACTTTAGTTTGACTTTAGAATAGCACGCTTAGTTTCATTTTCAAAAAGAATTTGAAGGTTCTTTTTTGTTTCGTAGTAGTAGAGAATTGCTGGAAAATAAAGGATTTCGTTGTAGAATCCTAAAATAAAGTATTTACTTTATTTTTTAAGTACTTGCCAATCTAGTTATCCACCTATCTACATATCCTTTCTTTTATCATAATTGCACTTAGTTGGGCCAAGAAGGCCAAGCCATAATCTATATCAGAGCAAATTCCCTCTTTTTTTTATTCAAGATATTTAATGCAATGAAAAATGAAAGCACGATTCCCCATAGGGATATGTACATAAGGGGGATCCATGGATAATAATGCTGTTTGGACCTGGAATTTCCCTATATACAGATTAGGGAAACATTTATTCTTTATGCCATTCCATTAAAAATAATGGAGGGGGGGAGAATACCGATTTAAGAGTCGTTCACTACTGCAATTCAAAAAAAGAAAATTAAAATTATAGTTAATGGTTCTAATTTGTTCTGAATTTTGCAGCCTGTGACTAGAAATCCACTTTTTCTCCTTTGTCATGTCAATAGAATAGAAAGAAAAGGGGTTTTAATAAAAAAATGTAAATGAATACTTGTTCTTTTCTCGATTTTAGATCGGATTTTTTGGCGGCATGGCCAAGTGGTAAGGCAGGGGACTGCAAATCCTTTACCCCCAGTTCAAATCTGGGTGCCGCCTGATCAATAAAATACTTAGGATTTGATTTATAGTACTGATCAAACCCTACAAATTCCTACCTCTATAAGTTGAGACACGAGAGTAACTAGGTCTGGCGATACTGGATTTGGAGAATCCATACCATAGTTCTATCCTCAAACTAGGGTTTGTTTTGTCGGCAGTGGTCCAAACGGCTACCAATAGGGATGAGGTAGCGTTTCCTTATTCTTTTATTAATTTAAATTGATTCGATTCGGGAATTTGAAACTACGAGACTAAGATGTCAGAAATCTTCGTATCTAAGGGTTCCTAAGGAGCAGTCTTTTTTCAATCTAAGATTGAAGAAGGGACTTCGCGAAGAAATATCAAGACTTCCTAATCATGATACATTTTTTTTATGGTACATCTTACTACATACACTTCGTACATCTTATGCTACCTACATACACTAAAGTAAAGGCTACTGATTCTGTCGAGAATTAGATTGAATAGGCTGATCAAAAAAAAAATTAGGGGTTGTGGATAGGGCCTCCTCACTCTTTCATAGAAAGATAGAAAGCGGGGCAGTAGGGTTTAGGTCAAAAATAAAGATGGGTAAGGTAGGGTAGCCTATAAATATTTATCTATCCTAATTTTATGGTATATTCTTACGCCCTTTGCTTATAAAAAAGTAACAAACGGAAGAAAAAATCTCTCTATTTCTGCGTCTTCTATTCAGGACATCCCCCTACTCTTTTTTAGGGAAAGGGCTATGTATCATATTTATACTTAATGCTCTCCAATTCTACCAGAAATCATATAAGAAATTGTTAGGAGTAAATTCCTTTAACGGATTCATCCATAGTCTTAGGGCAGAATGGTCTTTTGACTCTGTACCCTTGATTCCACTATGATTATTGATCAATAGTAGAAGAATTCCTTCATAGAAATAGGAGACAGAATTTACATGGATATAGTAAGTCTCGCTTGGGCTGCTTTAATGGTAGTCTTTACATTTTCTCTTTCGCTAGTAGTATGGGGGAGAAGTGGACTCTAGGGATACTACCAATTGATTGAGTAGTCGAATTGTAGTATCAACTCTTTTCTTTAATTGATCATTTTGCATTAATAAGTTTGCCAAACTTTTTTTCTCTCTTTCTTTAGTTTTGTTTCACTCTTGTAAGAAACTCTTTTAAGAAAGTAAGAAAGAGTCGTTCTATTCTACTTTCTACTTCCAGTATAATAGAAAGGGCTTTTCTTTTATAGTAATTCAGAATTTCTATTCTACTAGAAGTGGCGAGTAAAAAGAAAGTTCTATACATAAGAAAATGAAACTTTCTTACACGAAGCTATTCACAACATATCGCACATTTTCCATTTATACTATTTTCTTATTCTTAGAAAAATTTTTAAGTTCTTTTTTTTTTAAGGATCTCAATTGAAGCATCTCGCGCCATTTTTTGAAAGATTCATAGGGTTTTTTCTTTTACTTTTTTTCTTTTACTATAGTCTATTCGCGTATTATTTTTCGCCCCCTCCGTGGATGCAGTGAAAAAAGCAGTTGAATTAGACTACTATTTCAATCTACTAATCGATTCGATGTAGATTCAAGATAATATAATAGAGAGAATCTAAAGTGTGGTAGAGTAGCTCTTTCTACCACACTTTAGATTATGATTCCAACCGGATCCTTTCATTTAAGACTTGGATTTTTATTTTCTTTAATCCTTTTTCATTTCTTCAATGATTAATCGGAATTCCAATTAATCATTTTGGCTGGCTGTTTTTACATAAATAATAAGTAAAAAGGCAGTAGGAACTAGAATGAACAATGCAGTAGCAATAAATGCGAGAATATTGACTTCCATAACCTCTTTATTTTTTTTTCACAATAACTCGGGATGTAATCCCATAGAGAGGAAAAAGGGGTATCCTGTAAATTTAAGGGAAGGGCTTGCATTCTGATAATACTGAATCAATTCAATATTATGAATATTGGATCTATCAAATCAATTCATGGTTGATAGTGGAATAATATAACATAGGAAGACCCCTTATCCATACTAAGACCAAAATAGGTTTTTTGATTGGATTCGAAACCCCCTCTATTCCATTTTTCATTCTTCTCGACTTTTGCTTTTCTATATGTATAACCCAAAATCTTTCTTATCTTATCCAATTTCCCTTCCTTTTTCTTATAGTTATACATACAATTATGTATGTATGTATTATATGACCCATAGAAAGTGGGTCACATAGACATCCAAATAAACAGTAGAAGTAGAAATGAGATGGAGAAAAGGGGATTTTAATTTAAATAAAAAGGATCCAATATTTAAATTTTGGAAAAAGAGCGTTTGCTTGGTTTTTATTTTATTAGGTTACTATCAATATCTGCTTTTTGGAGTCTAAAGATAAGAGCAGATCTATAAAAAAAAGGAGTCGGCAAATGGAGTGAGAATGAGATAGATTCTTTCCAATTATTCATTGAACATACACAAACAAAGTTCGAACTAAAAAATGGAAGGGGTGTGATTTAACAAAAAGGAACTAATTAGATTAAATTAGTTCTCTAACAATAAACGAATACGTTTTATGTATGGATTCCGGTAAAATAGCGGTACTCTATACCATAAGAGTCGAATAGTAAGTTAAGATGAGGACGGTATCATCATAAAAATAGAGTAATATCCTAAATTATACTAATCCACGTATGATAGCCTTTCCTTATCAACCATGAAGTAGTGAAAAAAAAATTCCTATACAGCTCTCTTTTTACTGAGAAATACGAAATAAAAAAAGTGAAGTAAGGGTACCCCATAGATATTTGATGTTGCCTCCCGCCCCCCCTTTTTCATTAAAGATTTCCATGAAAAAAGGAAAGATGAATTTGTCGATTCATTGAACCCTAGTTCGGGACTGACGGGGCTCGAACCCGCAGCTTCCGCCTTGACAGGGCGGTGCTCTGACCAATTGAACTACAATCCCTGCGGGGTGTATAGCATACCTATTCTTAAATGGAACCATAATTCTTAAATGGAACCATAAGAAGATTCGATTAGTCTGTCGTGCTCTAAGAAATAGACGAATCATATACTACATACCCACATAGGATATGTGGGTATAGTGAGAGTGGCATAACTAACATGTCGCGGTTTTTTATCCCTAAAAATAAATGATAATCCGCCTTTCCATAAGAAAAACTCTATTTACCCATATCTCTTTATCCTTTCTTTCTATGGATCAGACATTTTTTTCTTCCATACTAAATAATAGATTTAGTTCATATTCACGAAGCCCTAGATTTTTGGGCCGAGCTGGATTTGAACCAGCGTAGACATATCGTCAACGAATTTACAGTCCGTCCCCATTAACCGCTCGGGCATCGACCCAGGAAGAATTTTTTCTAGGCTTTTTGATAATCTATGATTAACCTCTTTTTATAATACTCCCTACCCCCAGGGGAAGTCGAATCCCCGCTGCCTCCTTGAAAGAGAGATGTCCTGAACCACTAGACGATAGGGGCATCATTAGACGATAGCGCCATATACAACCACTCGTCATTATACTATAATGATAGTATGAGCAGTTTTTTGGAATTGTCAATATACTCGAAGAGTATAACTAGATCAAAGGAAAGAGTCCTTACTACTTTTCTGTTATGCTTTCATAGGATTTTTTTTTTGAGGGTTAGGTTAATTCACGGACCATTCCCCACTTTTTAAGGAAATTCGTTTAAAGGGTATAGAATAAGAATAGATTAATAAAAAGGAGTCCAGATTAGTTCAGTACAGGTATTGATTTGATTGCTCTAACAGGAAAAAGAGTCCAATTTCATTTCTTTTTTGCAATTTAAACTCTGTGCTTCGTTTAGTGTTCAGACCAAAAATGTTGGCATCTCGCACTAAACTAAGTCATAAAATTCACGAAAAATGGAGACATAAAAAAAAATGAATGGATTTTGTAGAAAAGTACTTTCTCGGATTCGAACCGACGACTTCCGTCTTACCAAAGCATTACTCTACCGCTAAGTGAAAAGCCCTTTATCGGATTTGAACCGATGACTTATGCCTTACCATGGCATTACTCTACCACTGAGTTAAAAGGGCTTTTTCTTCAAAAATTAGCCACTTTCATTTACTATATAATGTACATATTATATGTATATATAGAGATATATGTAGCGATTTACCTTGCACAAAGTAGAGGTATTTTATTATTATATAAATAAATACGTATAACGTATAATAAAATACGTGAACAGAGAGTTGACATGACACACTAAAAAATATATCGGATACACTTGAAGAAGGTGAATAAGTTCATAGGTATGTAAACACGATCTCGGAAAACTCACCAAAGCCTGGAAGTTCCTTTTTTTTTGTTAAGAGGAGAACAAATATGTATCAGTTGTTGAATCGGATATAACAATGGGCCAAAAATGCCAAAGGGGCAATAAGAACTGCTGTTAAAAAAATGATAGACTTTTTTTTTATCTTTAGGCTATTCACTTTTCACGTGCTCAGAATGTTCTGCAGAATTAGGGACTTTTTTCTTCTATTGGCCGATCTTATGATGAGAACTTTCTCCATTTACGTTTTATTTCCCCTAATTCTAATTGGGTGGGGTATAAAGGAATTTGCGCTCTTCATATACCCATATGGCTGGGTATTAATTTTCAGTGATATACTTCTTATCTGTTTTGGTGAGAGATTGAAACATTTTTTAACAGGCATCTTTTAAAAAGTTTTGGACGAATTTGTTTAAACTATTTTCAACAGGTACCCCTTGGAAATGGGGTCCTTGACTATTCTACAAGGATTCTAGTGAATTTGGAACAAAACTATGTTGGAGTTAATTTTATTCTAAAAAGTTGGCAGTCGAATTTATACTGCAGAGTAGAAAAATTATACTACTGACCACCCAACAAAAAATAAAAACCATATCCTACATACCTAACTCCTCCTGGTTCAAGGTTTTCCGTTTCCGAACACTAGAAAAAGGAGGATTTTGGATTTCTGATCCTAGGGTGAAAAGGAAGGGAACGGATACCCAATATGATTCTTAGGAGGAACGTTTGGTAATGGTCTTGGTCCTCTACGTTTTTTATGTGTTTAGCTTAGTTCTATTCATCTTCTTTGATTCTTTTAAACAAGAATTTAATAAACTAGAATTGAGTGGAAAAGAGGAGAGGAAATTAGTAAATGGGGAGGATCCACTAACCAGAGACTTTCCGGATCCTCTTTATGAAGAGTTTGAGGAGTCCTCATCAGAGTCCTCTGATGTAAATTTTCATCAGGTAAATCTGTCGATTCCTATCTGCTTTTTTTTTTAATTATTACTCTTTGTTTGTTGCTTCTCTCAAGTGATAGAGGAAGTCTATAATGAAGTTTTTAAAGTCATCTCACTCCGGCTCGTATTTCATGATAAGTGGAGGAAGAAAACATCTTTCCCAATTTATTTGTTCAATTCTGAACAAAAAAAGGAAGAAAGGGATTTATGGGGACTGTACTACCCCCCCTATATCTCTTAGTGTATATTGTAGTCATAACCGTTGAATAGATCCTAATCAAAATGCATACATTTGGTTCATACACAATTGGCATGGTAAGAAGAGATGTATTTTACAGACTAGAGAGGGTTATCTAAATCCTAAAGTAAAGGCTCGCGATTGAAGTACCAATCGCCTGCTGCCATAAACTTTCTCCGTTTGATTTGATAAGGTTTAATTAGTCTCCTTCTCGAATGGCTACCCTTGACAAAGGGTAGCGTTGGTATCATAATCTACATGTAGCGGGTATAGTTTAGTGGTAAAAGTGTGATTCGTTCTATTAATAACTGAATTTGAAATGATATACTTAAGGCATCCTTAAGTTTTTTTATATTCATATTCCGATGAAAACTTTAGTTCTTATAAAGGATTTAATCCCTTTCCTCTCAATAGCATATTGAGGAAGAATATAGATTCTCGCGATTAGTATCCAAAGACTAATTGAATTTGCACCCCAAAATACAAATTCGATTATGAGTACAGAGCCGCGAAGCATAATTTTGCATTTAAGTATTCCGATTGAATAAATATGAGTAAAGGATCTATGGATGAAGATACAAAAAAGTTTATTTCCAATCGTAACTAAATCTTCTTTTGTTTAAAAAGGAAATGGAAGCCCAATAGCTAAAAAACGATGGTTTTGGTTTACTAGAACCATGAGTATATTGTTTCAGCTCGGTGGAAACCCAACTCTTTTCCTCAGGATCTCTTGAATGAAATTAGGGAACGAAGTAAGTAGATTAGAAGATATTTAGTAGAATTTCTATCTCCTACTCTATAGGGATCATCTAGAAAGCAGAGAGCTTTGGTTCCATTCAGACAGAAAAGCTGACATAGATGTTAAGTGGTGAGAATCTCCATAAAGGAGCCGAATGAAATCAAAATTTCATGTTCGGTTTTGAATTAGAGACGTTAAAAAAAATCAACCAACGTCGACTATAACCCCTAGCCTTCCAAGCTAACGATGCGGGTTCGATTCCCGCTACCCGCTCCATTTTGTAGAAAAAGACTATTCTATTTGTTTGTGTAGACATGGTA